TCCCCCGGGTTCATCCAAATGGAAAAAGTAAGGACGATTTGCACTTCTTTAACTACAAAGTAAAAAACATTAGAATTCGATGAATTTCAGATTCATAGCTCATTTTTCACTTATTGAATGATAAATCACTACAAGTGACGGAGATAGACGATTTAAATAATAGAAAACCCAATATTTAAAAATGCTATCTAGAATGACTGGAAGAATACAAACAAGACAAGATATAATTTGATCATTATCAACAAATCCAAAATCTTTGTAGACAGAGCTAATTATTAGTTCCCAACCACGGGTCGAATGAAATCCGAGACATAAATCCGCTAATAAAAGAATAGAAAGTGCTTTTGTTGTGTCACTTAAGTTATATAGGAATTCCTGAATCCACGAGTTAAGAAGACCAAGTTCTTTATTACCCAAAATAGAATAACCACTTAGAATAAGGAAAGAGATGAAATTTGTCGATAAGTGCAAAATCGTATGAATACGATCCTCGTTGTGCATCTTGATTAATTGGATTGTTTCGTTCTGGATTCCTATACGAAGGTTTTGGAGAGGTGTTTCCGAGTATTCCTTGATCATTCCGTCCAAGAGGAGAAGTTCGTCTAATTCTATGAATTTTTCGAGAATACTCTTTTCTTCAATATCGTTCAAAAAAGTTTCGGATTGCGCAGTATTCCACCAATTAGTAACCCAAGATTCTATACTTTTATTAAATAAGAGAGAAATAGACCGGGGCAAAAAGACTATAGATGCAAGATATAAAAAAGGAGTGAATGCTTTCTTTTTTGCCATTTTTTCATCTATGAATTGTTAATGAACCCATCTCAGTCGTCGACTCAAGGCCCTCTAATATTTCTCTTACACACGAGTTCTATTCCAAGGTATCGAACCAAGGAATCTATTCAATCTTTTTCTTTGTGCGTTAGGCCTTAGTTCTTGAATCGAGAAAGAGTACAGAAATTGACTAAGAAGCTACTTTGAATTTGAATGAAGAAATAATCCAAAAAATATTCTTTCCCGATATATCAACTCAATTGGGCCAAAGTCTCTCCTTTCGAGGCGTACCTGAAAGAACAACTTTAAGGAATGACTATTAATAGGATTCATATTTTGAGACGAAAGAACTCCCTTTCTATTTTTCTAGAAAAATTCTAATAGTTCGAAAAAATTTCACTGACTATCAGGAGTCCGGGAGCGACTAATTGAGGGAAGTTTCTGAAGAATCGTGTGATGATCAAAAATGAGCAGCAAACCAAAACCGAAATTGGCTAGTTATCCTTAATCGGTATAAGGGATCCAATTGTTTGGACAGTAAGGAGCACAAAAACAGATAAATTAAGGCGTGTCAATTAAAAGACCCCAAAACAAAAAGCGTTTTGTTTTGTACTTCTCCCTTATATGCCTACTTTAGCTCGAATCCATGTTCGGAATAAACCTCAGTTTAGTTATGTTCTAGAAATTCGTGATAGAAAAAGAGGATTTGTGAGTTTTTTCCCTCCTGCTGAGAAATTTTCTCACAGTTCTCAAAAGACTTCAATGGGTACACGCAAGAAATAGGCCAATTTCGCAGCTTTTTGTTCAATTTCCCACGCAGTCAAATTCTCATCAGTACGAGTCAATGGAAGGGCTCCCTGTCCTCGGATATCCATATAAAGGACACGACGAGCATAAAGACCCTCTTTAACTTCTATTCGCACGGACTGAATATCTTTTATAAGGAATCGGAGGAAGATACGCCGATTTTTTCCGGGAAATCCCCAACGAAAGATACACACGATTCCTTCTTTTCGATCGAATCGATCATAACCACTACCTACATTCCAAGAAATTGTGCACCACAAATAGGAGCTAATAAAAAGACCCGCGATCCCATAGAAAGACATCACAATCCCTTGTGGAAAAAAAACAATTTGCTGAAACGAAAATAAAGATATCCAAGTTCTACCAAGATAACTGGAAGTTCCAACCAACAAGAATCCTAATGAACCTAAAAAAAGGATAACAGTCCAGCAGAAATTACTTGTTTTTCGAGATCCCGTTATAGGTTCTATCCATATATGTTGTGATCGACAACTCATACTTGATCCGCTTTCCGTTTCTTGGAATTGAGAGCATATCCCAAATGAATTTGACTTTAGTCTTGCTGTTTCCGAAGTAACTCTCATCAACTAGCACTAGTTTGATAGGAACTTTTAAGAGTAATTCATTAAGGAATAATTCATTAAATTGATTAGATCTAAACTAATAACATATCCTTCGTACGACCCCACTAAAGATATCCACATACTCCATTTACCCATATATCGGGGTTCTGCAGATATAAGAGTTTTGCGACGGAAGCTGCTTATACCATCTTTCACTAATCCCGGTGTTATTATACAAGTCTAAAACCAAACGAATGAGATTTTGTCCCATCGGTTCTAAACAATCTTATTTTTTTGAACATAAAGAAATAAAGACGCCATTGTGATTGCCGGAACTACTAGGCCTACTAAAGGTA